CAAATTATCTTTCATACCCACCAATTTATTATTACAATTAGTTATTGTGGGGGACCCACTAAGGTCCTTGTTCACTGGAAATGGAAGGTCAAAATGATTAAATGAAATGATTCAGATTCATCGCGCCTATCGAAGAATTTCTATGTTTGAATCGAGGGTTCTTAAAATAAGACTTATCTGATCTTATAAATTGTTAGAATTTCTTTTTTTAGTGAATAAATCCTGAATGTTTATGGGACAGTATTCAAATTAAAGATCTCATCGAAAACTTACAGCAGCTTGCCAAACAAGGGCTAAGAGAAAAAAGAGCACAGGTATGACTGGCATAAAATCTATGATTGGATTGAAAAAAGCGTAAGCCTCGGGTAATTTAGCAAAGAAAAAACTACTCGAATGAAGGGCAGAATTAAGACAGATACTGATCAAACTAAAGATATTAAGCATAACAAAACATTTCATTCTTGAGGATAAATTGTATTTTGATTGAGTTATCGATATAAGGGAAAAATTAAGAAAGTGAAAAAAAAATCCTGCTTTTTTTGACGCACCCAATCAAAAATCCTTACATTCTCACACGAAAATAGAAGGAACCATACTTTCATACAATATCTTAATTGAATTCTATATAATGATCAACAAATTCAATTTAATTTTACAACTACACGTGTAAAATCCTAGCAACAATCTAATGGATTGCATTCATAGTGGGGTGGGAATTGACGAACGACCAATACCGATATTAGTGTTTATTAGCGTTGCATAAAAAGAAAAATGGGGCGTAGCCAAGTGGTAAGGCAGCGGGTTTTGGTCCCGCCATTCGGAGGTTCGAATCCTTCCGTCCCAGAGCATCCCGGTTTTATCATAATATAGTTAAAGAATGTTCTTAATAATTTTCTAAATCTTCTATTTGTGATTGAGGTAAGATGGGAACGGGGATGAATGTATAATATAATTCAAAAAAAGAATGGGCTCTTCCGCGTATGCATGTCTGGCTCATAGTCATATTGAAGTTACTTAGATAAACCTTACGTCCTATATTTTTTTAGATTTAATTTGTTTTATTTCACTTTGCTGCATTCTTAATCGAAATGTGAAAGAAAAACCTCTATAATTCCCCAACTTCCTTATGTTACTTTATATATTTCTTATTTAAAAATAGGGTGAATTCCCTCTTGATCCCGAATTCTAAAATGTTTCATTCAGAAAATAGGGGGTTAACAAAATAGAATCCTGAGACTTCTCCAGATAAATATCCACCCGTACCTTATAGAATAAAATATAGATTACATTACTATGTTCCGATTGGGCCAATGACTATTCATGATTCCATATTGAATCAATTCCATACCGGTTCCAATTGAGAGGAATGTTATGGTAAAACTTCGTTTAAAACGATGTGGTAGAAAGCAACGTGCGACTTGAAGGACATGATCGGTTGTGGATTTTTGTATCCATCATTTTTATATAAGGTGCTTTTTACTCGACATAATTTGTTCTGTTCTACTATAACTCCTATTTAGTTTTAGTTCTGTTGTAAGTAAATAGTACACAGTGGAGCTCGAGAAGAAATGATTGATTCATTTCTCAGAGGCAAGGATCTAGGGTTAGTGTCAATCAATAAGTTGTTTCAACTTCGTAAGTATATCTTTGATATAGAAATTGAAAGGATCCAATTCCTATAAAAGTGACTTTTGGATTAAAAATTTTTATTGGAATTGAGAAAAACTATTTTGATCAAAAGTGTATCACATGGGAATCAATCGTTCGTATGATTCTTCGATAGAAAGAAATAAAAAAAAGGTATGTTGCTGCCTTTTTGAAACGATTAAGGATCACCGAAGTAATGTCTAAACCCAATGATTCAAAACAAAGATAAAGGATCTCGTAACAAGAAAACGCCCTTTCAATTGTCTCAACAATTCAATTGGAGCCAAATCAAATTAAAGAATCAAAAAATTTTATTAGAAACGAGACAAAAAGAGGTTTAGAGACAGCTCAATAAACGAAATGCCAAGGCTCTAAGGAGTTTCCTTTTAACTCTTTGAGAATTATCCAACTTGAGTTATAAGTACGAATGATTTTTGGGGAAAAGCGGGAAGGAAGAAGAATAAACGAATCAAATCATAGTCTAATTTATTTGATTTGAGGATTTTAGAGATCTATTTGTCACTCTATTCTATCACTCTATAATAGAAAGAGACATAAATTCTAAATCTATAGAAATTCATTCTTTATAGAGCCGTACGAGGATAAAACCTCCTATACGTTTCTAAGGGGGGCATTGTTCATCTACATCTATCCCAATGAGCTATCTATCGAATCGTTGCAATTGATGTTCGATCTCGAAGAGAAGGAAGGGATCTTCAGAAAGTGGGTTTTTACGATCCGATAAAGAGTCAAACTTATTTAAACGTTCCCGCTATTCTATATTTCCTTGAAAAAGGCGCTCAACCTACAGGAACCGTTCATGATATTTCAAAGAAGGCAGAGATTTTTAAGTAACCTCGCGTTAATTTAATTAAAAATTAAACGAAATAAAAGTATTGAAATAGAAAAAAAAAAAAAAGAATTAACGACAAAAAGATTTTCTATGTGATATGGGAGGGATAGAAAAAAGATCGAGTGAGTAGATGAACTAAGAGAATCCCTAAAATTATAGGATTCTCCTCAATCCGGTGGTTGAAACTCCACAAAAAAATAAAAAAGTCTAGCCTGCTTATTGTACCTTGACGGATATTGAATAAACTCACGATTTTCTTCTTATCCTTAGTTATTTCTTTTATCCACTATTCACCCAAACTTTTTATTATCTATGTAGTGCCAATCCAACACAAGTCTTTTTTTTTTTTTTCTTGACGTTCATATTGACAATAGTGTATGGAATAAATATAATTCCATCGTGGATAAATAGATCTATTTATCTCCGACCCCCCAAAAAAAGTTTTATTTTTTCTTTTACTTATAGAAATCTAAAATTTTTATTTTTTTTTCTTGTGTTTCTAGTTTAATGTTTTGATGGGGTCGCGCAATCCAATCTCGTTATTTTGATTCCGATCGTATCTACACACCAAAATTACATTAATTCGGGTTGCTAACTCAACGGTAGAGTACTCGGCTTTTAAGTGCGGCTAGAATCTTTTACACATTTGGATGAAGGAACGAATTCGTCCATACCGTTGGTAGAGTTTGTAAGACCACGACTGATCCTGAAAGGGAACGAATGGAAAAAACAGCATGTCGTATCAATGAAGAACTCTAAGAGTACTTCCTCCTTACCGGATCAGTACAAAATTTTTTTAATTCTTAGATCGGTACAAAAATAGAAATTACTAGTGGGTCGAGTAAATAAATGGATAGAGCCATAGGGCTCCAATTATAGGGAAACAAAAAGCAACGAGCTTCTGTTCTTAAATTCGAATGATTTCCCGGTCTAATTAGACGTTAAAAATGTATTAGTACCTGATGTGGAAAAAGGTTCTCCCATAACCATACTAAGTGGATTCTCTATTTTTTTTATGAATCCTAATTATTAACTATATCCCTCTTCTAGAGTGGAGGCGAATGTGTAGAGGAAACGGTATATTGATAAACAGAATTGATTCTAAAGTCAAAAGAGCGATCGGGTTGCAAAAATAAAGGGTTTCTAACAATTTCCATATCCTAATAACAAACACAAAGCAATTGGATGGAAAAAGGGGGAATCCGTTGATTAGCTTATCTGTCTCCAGGGTTTTTATTTTTTTTTTTTTTTTACTATATACCTTGTTTTGACTGTATCGCACTATGTATCATTTGATATGATAGCCCAAGAAATCCCCTGCCCTTGGTTAAAATCTATTTTAAAATGGAAGAGTTACAAGGATATTTAGCAATAGATAGATCTCGACAACAAGACTTCCTATATCCACTTCTATTTCAGGAGTATATTTATGCACTTGCTCATGATCATGGTTTAAATGGATCGATTCTTTATGATTCTATCGATAATTTAGGTTATGACAATAAATTCAGTTCACTGATTGTGAAACGTTTAATTACTCGAATGTATCAACAGAAGCCTTTGGTTATTTTTGATAATGATTCTCAACAACATAAATTTGTGGATCATAAGAATCATTTTTATTCTCAAATGATATCAGAGGGCTGTGCAATCATTGTGGAAATTCCATTTTCACTGCAATTAATATCTTCCCTAGAAGGGAAAAAAGAAATAGCAAAATCTAAAAATTTACGATCAATTCATTCAGCATTTCCCTTTTTAGAGGATAAATTATCGCATTTAAATCATGTCTTAGATATACTAATACCCCACCCCATCCATCTGGAACTTTTGATTCAACCCCTTCGCTGTTGGATACAAGATATCCCCGCTTTGCATTTATTGCGATTCTTTCTTTATGAGTTTCAGAATTGGAATAATCTTATTACTCAAAAACAGAAATATATTTCTGTTTTTTCAAACGAGAATCGAAGATTATTCTTGTTCCTATATAATTTTCATGTATATGAATGCGAATCGATATTCCCCTTTCTCCGTAAACAATCTGCTCATTTACGATCAACATCTTCTAGCGCCTTTCTTGAGAGAACACATTTTTTTGGAAAAATAGAACATTTTTTGGTAGTTTTTCGTAATGATTTTCACACCATCCTCTGGGTTTTCAAGGACCTTTTCATACATTATGTCAGATATCAAGGAAAAGCTATTCTGGCTTTAAAGGGAACTCCTCTTCTGATGAATAAATGGAAGTATTACCTTATAAATCTCTGGCAATATAATTTCGACTTGTGGTCTCAACCAGATAGGATTCATATAAACCAATTATACAACCATTCCCTCGATTTTTTGGGCCATCTTTCAAGTGTACGACTAAAGCCTTCTGTGGTTAGGAGTCAAATGTTAGAAAATTCATTTATTATAGATATTGCTATAAAAAAGTTTTATACTATAGTCCCAATAATTACTTTGATTGGATCATTGGCTAACTCGAAATTTTGTA